AAAAAAAATAAGCGTGAATCCTTTGATAATGAATTGCCTGATAAAAAGGATTACCTTGATAGGGTAAATTATGTAGTATTCTACATTCATTAGTTGATTTTATTGTTTTTTTTAAAAAGGTTTTATACCTAATAGAATTAAACTATTTCTAAAAGTTTCAAAAACTTTTGTGCATCATACACCAAAGTATAAAAAGATAAGCTAACTAAGCTACTGGGTTCATACCCCATTTATAAAGGTTATAATCCTTTTCTTTTTAATTTTTAATAATTCTTCAAAAATTTTATTTATCTCAATTATAATTATTGGAACATTAATCACAGTAACTTCTAACTCTTGGTTAGGAGCTTGAATAGGTTTAGAAATTAATCTGTTATCTTTTATCCCCCTAATAAGAGATAATAATAATTTAGTATCTACTGAAGCTTCTTTAAAATATTTTTTAACCCAAGCGTTGGCGTCAACAGTTTTATTATTTTCTATTATTTTATTAATATTAAAAAATAATGTAAACAATGAAATTAATGAATCTTTTACATCTATAATTATAATATCAGCCTTATTAATAAAAAGAGGGGCCGCTCCTTTTCATTTTTGATTTCCTAATATAATAGACGGATTAACATGAATAAATGCCTTATTACTAATAACTTGACAAAAAATTGCACCCTTAATATTAATTTCTTATTTAAATATTAAAAATCTTTTATTAGTTAGTGTAATTCTTTCTGTTATTGTTGGAGCTATTGGAGGATTAAATCAAACATCTTTACGAAAATTAATAGCTTTTTCTTCCATTAATCATTTAGGTTGAATATTAAGTGCATTAATAATAAATAAATCAATTTGATTAACTTATTTTTCTTTTTATTTTTTTCTTTCAATTGTATTAACTTTTATATTTAATTTATTAAAATTATTTCATTTAAATCAACTATTTTCAAGATTTTTTAATAGAAAAATTTTAAAATTTACTTTATTTATAAATTTTTTATCTTTAGGAGGATTACCTCCTTTTTTAGGATTTTTACCTAAATGAATTGTAATTCAAGAACTAACTTTTTGTAACCAATACGCTCAATTAATAATTATAATAATAATAACATTAATTACTTTATTTTTTTATTTACGAATTTGTTACTCAGCTTTTATACTAAATTATTATGAAAATAATTGAATAATTAACTTTCAAACTAATAATTTTTTAATAAACCTATTTTTAATTCTTTCTTTTTTTTCTATTTTTGGTTTATTTTTAATTTCACTATTTTATTTAATGTTGTAAGGCTTTAAGTTAAATAAACTAATAGCCTTCAAAGCTGTAAATATAGGAATTCCTTTAAGCCTTAGTAAATATTTACTCCTTCAAAATTGCAGTTTGATGTCATTATTGACTATAAGACCAATTGATTAAGAAGAAATATTCTTATAAATAGATTTACAATCTATCGCCTAAACTTCAGCCACTTAATCGCGACAATGGTTATTCTCAACAAATCATAAGGATATTGGAACATTATATTTTATTTTTGGAGCGTGAGCCGGAATAGTAGGAACATCTCTAAGAATTTTAATTCGAGCCGAACTTGGACACCCTGGAGCATTAATTGGTGATGATCAAATTTATAATGTAATTGTTACAGCTCACGCCTTTATTATGATTTTTTTCATAGTAATACCTATTATAATTGGAGGATTTGGAAATTGATTAGTACCTCTTATATTAGGGGCACCTGATATAGCTTTCCCTCGAATAAATAATATAAGTTTTTGACTTCTTCCTCCTGCTTTATCTCTTTTATTAGTAAGAAGTATAGTTGAAAATGGAGCTGGAACAGGTTGAACAGTTTACCCACCTTTATCAGCAGGAATTGCTCATGGAGGAGCTTCAGTTGATCTGGCTATTTTCTCTTTACATTTAGCCGGAATTTCTTCAATTTTAGGGGCTGTAAATTTTATTACTACAGTAATTAATATACGATCTACAGGAATTACTCTTGATCGAATACCTTTATTTGTTTGATCAGTTGTAATTACAGCTTTATTATTATTATTATCTTTACCAGTTTTAGCGGGAGCTATTACTATATTATTAACAGATCGAAATTTAAACACTTCTTTTTTTGACCCTGCTGGAGGAGGAGATCCTATTTTATACCAACATTTATTTTGATTTTTTGGTCATCCAGAAGTTTATATTTTAATTTTACCTGGATTTGGAATAATTTCTCATATTATTAGTCAAGAATCAGGTAAAAAGGAAACATTTGGGTCTTTAGGGATAATTTATGCTATATTAGCAATTGGATTATTAGGATTTATTGTATGAGCTCATCATATATTTACTGTAGGAATAGATGTAGATACCCGGGCTTACTTCACATCTGCAACTATAATTATTGCTGTACCAACTGGAATTAAAATTTTTAGTTGATTAGCCACATTACATGGAACTCAATTATCTTATTCTCCTGCAATTCTTTGAGCTTTAGGATTTGTATTTTTATTTACTGTAGGAGGACTAACCGGAGTAGTTTTAGCTAATTCTTCAGTAGATATTATTTTACATGATACTTATTATGTAGTTGCTCATTTTCACTATGTTTTATCAATAGGAGCTGTATTTGCTATTATAGCAGGATTTATCCATTGATATCCTTTATTTACAGGATTAACTTTAAACGCTAAATGATTAAAAAGTCAATTTATTATTATATTCATTGGAGTAAATTTAACATTTTTCCCTCAACATTTTTTAGGATTAGCAGGAATACCTCGACGATATTCTGATTACCCAGATGCTTACACTACATGAAACATTGTATCTACAATTGGTTCTTCAATTTCATTATTGGGAATTTTATTTTTCTTTTTCATTATTTGAGAAAGTTTAGTATCTCAACGACAAGTAATTTATCCAATTCAATTAAATTCTTCTATTGAATGATACCAAAATACTCCTCCTGCTGAACATAGTTATTCTGAATTACCTTTATTAACTAATTAATTTCTAATATGGCAGATTAGTGCAATGGATTTAAGCTCCATATATAAAGTATTTTACTTTTATTAGAAACAAATGTCTACATGAGCTAATTTAGGTTTACAAGATAGAGCATCTCCTTTAATAGAACAATTAATTTTTTTTCATGATCATGCATTATTAATTTTAGTAATAATCACTGTTTTAGTAGGATATTTAATATTTATATTATTTTTTAATTCATATATTAATCGATTTTTATTACATGGACAATTAATTGAAATAATTTGAACTATTCTCCCAGCTATTATTTTATTATTTATTGCTCTTCCTTCATTACGACTTTTATACCTTTTAGATGAAATTAATGAACCTTCTGTTACTTTAAAAAGTATTGGTCACCAATGATACTGAAGTTATGAATATTCAGACTTTAATAATATTGAATTTGATTCATATATAATCCCAACTAATGAATTAGCAACTGATGGATTTCGTCTTTTAGATGTTGATAACCGAGTAGTTTTACCAATAAATTCTCAAATTCGAATTTTAGTGACTGCTGCAGATGTAATTCATTCATGAACTATTCCTGCCTTAGGAGTAAAGGTTGATGGAACCCCAGGACGACTTAATCAAACAAATTTTTTTATTAATCGACCAGGACTTTTTTACGGTCAATGTTCAGAAATTTGTGGAGCAAATCATAGTTTTATACCTATTGTAATTGAAAGTGTTCCTGTAAATTATTTTATTAAATGAATTTCTAATAATGTAAATTCTTCATTAGATGACTGAAAGCAAGTACTGGTCTCTTAAACCATTCAATAGTAAATTAGCGATTACTTCTAATGGTAAAAAATTAGTTAAAGCTATAACATTAGTATGTCAAACTAAAATTATTAAATTTTTAATATTTTTTAATTCCACAAATAGCCCCTATTAGATGATTATTTTTATTTATTATTTTTTCTATTACATTTATTTTATTTTGTTCAATTAATTATTATTCCTATTTACCTTCATCACCTAAATCTAATGAATTAAAAAATATTAATTTAAATTCAATAAATTGAAAATGATAACAAACTTATTTTCTGTATTTGATCCTTCAGCAATTTTTGGTTTATCATTAAATTGATTAAGAACATTTCTAGGACTTTTAATAATTCCTTCAATTTACTGATTAATACCTTCTCGATATAATATTTTTTGAAACACAATTCTTTTAACTCTTCATAAAGAATTTAAAACATTATTAGGACCTTCAGGACATAATGGATCAACTTTTATTTTTATTTCATTATTTTCATTAATTTTATTCAATAATTTTATAGGATTATTCCCTTATATTTTTACTTCAACAAGTCATTTAACATTAACACTATCTCTTGCCTTACCTTTATGATTATGTTTTATAATTTATGGATGAATTAATCACACTCAACATATATTTGCTCATTTAGTACCTCAAGGAACCCCTGCTATTTTAATACCTTTTATAGTATGCATTGAAACTATTAGAAATGTTATTCGTCCAGGAACTTTAGCAGTACGATTAACAGCAAATATAATTGCTGGACATTTATTATTAACATTATTAGGAAATACTGGTCCTGCTATATCAGCATTTTTAGTAACATTTTTATTGATTGTACAAATCGCTTTATTAGTATTAGAATCAGCAGTTGCTATAATCCAATCTTATGTATTTGCAGTTTTAAGAACCCTATATTCTAGAGAAGTAAACTAATTATAATGTCTACACATTCAAATCACCCCTTTCATTTAGTTGATTATAGCCCTTGACCTTTAACAGGAGCTATTGGAGCAATAACAACTGTATCAGGTATAGTAAAATGATTTCATCAATATGATATTTCATTATTTTTTTTAGGTAATATTATTACAATTTTAACTGTTTATCAATGATGACGAGACGTATCTCGTGAAGGAACATATCAAGGATTACACACTTATGCAGTAACAATTGGATTACGATGAGGAATAATTTTATTTATTTTATCAGAAGTTTTATTCTTTGTAAGATTTTTTTGAGCTTTTTTTCATAGAAGCCTATCTCCAGCAATCGAATTAGGAGCATCTTGACCTCCTATAGGAATTATTTCATTTAATCCATTCCAAATTCCTTTATTAAATACAGCAATTTTATTAGCATCAGGAGTAACAGTTACTTGAGCACATCATAGTTTAATAGAAAGTAATCACTCACAAACAACTCAAGGATTATTTTTTACTGTTTTATTAGGAGTTTATTTTACAATTCTTCAAGCTTACGAATATATCGAAGCACCATTTACAATTGCAGATTCAGTTTATGGATCAACTTTTTACATGGCTACAGGATTTCATGGAATTCATGTTTTAATTGGAACAACATTTTTATTAATTTGTTTATTACGTCACTTAAATAATCATTTTTCTAAAAGTCATCATTTTGGATTTGAAGCTGCAGCATGATACTGACATTTTGTTGATGTAGTTTGATTATTCCTTTATATTACAATTTACTGATGAGGAGGATAATTAATTTATTATAATCTATATAGTATAAAAGTATATTTGACTTCCAATCATAAGGTCTATTAATAATAGTATAGATAATTTTTTCAATTATTTTTATTGGTTCTGTAATTTTTATTATCTCAATAGTTGTAATACTTTTAGCTTCTATTCTTTCAAAAAAAACTTTAGTAGATCGAGAAAAAAGATCACCCTTTGAATGTGGATTTGATCCTAAATCCTCATCTCGATTACCTTTTTCCTTACGATTTTTTTTAATCACAATTATTTTTTTAATTTTTGATGTAGAAATTGCCTTAATTTTACCCATAATTATTATTTTAAAATTTTCAAATTTATTAATTTGAAGAATTACTTCAATTATTTTTATTTTAATTTTATTAATTGGACTATACCATGAATGAAATCAAGGAATGTTAAATTGATCAAATTAATTAATATATATATATATATATATATATAGGGTTGTAGTTAATTATAACATTTGATTTGCATTCAAAAAGTATTGAATATTCAATCTACCTTGTTAATACAAGGAATATGAAGCGATATATTGCATTTAGTTTCGACCTAATCTTAGGTAAATTTACCCTTATTCTTTAATTGAAGCCAAAAAGAGGCCTATCACTGTTAATGATATAATTGAGTAATTAACTCCAATTAAGGAAGTATGGTGATCAAGTAAAAGCTGCTAACTTTTTTCTTTTAATGGTTAAATTCCATTTATACTTCTGTTTATATAGTTTAAATAAAACCCTACATTTTCATTGTAGAAATAAAATACTATATTTTTATAAATTACTAAATATAATTCACTATATTCAAAGATTATCTAATCTCCATAACATCTTCAATGTCATACTCTAATATATAAGCTATTTGAATATAAAAATAATAAAAAATTAAACAAAATTAAAACTCAAAATACAAATAATAATAAATAAATTTTTAAACTATTATTATGTATAATAAATAAAATTTGAGAATAATTAACTAATTTTTGGTATAAGTGTTGACCCCCAAAATATTCTGACCAACCTTGATCAAAACTTTTAACTACAATTTGACCATAATTTAAAGGATAAAAAATTATTCCATAAGTTCTAATATAAGGTATAAACCATATTAAACCTAAAAAACTTGAAATCTTATAATATAAAAAAGATTTATTTAATCTATATAATTTTCTTATAGAAATTAGATAACCAAATAAACCACCAAAAATACAAACAAACAATGTTAATAATTTTATATAAATTGGTAAACAAATTATATAAGGATAAGGAAAAATTAATCAATTTAATATTCTACCTCCTACAATTCTTATAATTAATAATCCTATTATACCTCGTAATATGATTCAACCTTCATCATTTAATATATTTAATCTCCCACAATTTAAATCTCCTGTTATAGAATAATAAACTAATCGAAAAGAATAACTTACTGTTAATCCAGTAGAAAAAAAATATAAAAAAAATGAAAATATATTAATGTTACTAATTAAAACTATTTCTAAAATTATATCCTTTGAATAAAATCCTGCTAAAAAAGGTATTCCACATAAAGCTAAATTAGAAACATTAAAACACATTGAAGTTAAAGGTATATGAATTCTTAAACCTCCTATTAACCGGATATCTTGATTATTATTTATATTATGAATAATAGCTCCTGCACATATAAATAATAATGCCTTAAATAAAGCATGAGTTAATAAATGAAATATAGCTAATTTATAAAAACCTATTGATAAAATACTTATTATTAAACCTAATTGACTTAAAGTTGATAAAGCAATAATTTTTTTTAAATCAAATTCAAAATTAGCCCCTATCCCAGCTATAAATATAGTCAATCCTGATAATAATAATAATAATTGTCCTAATCATGAATTTCTTAATAAAATATTAAATCGAATTAATAAATAAACTCCAGCAGTTACTAAAGTAGATGAATGAACTAATGCTGAAACAGGAGTAGGAGCAGCTATCGCAGCAGGTAACCATGAAGAAAAAGGAATTTGAGCTCTTTTAGTTATAGCAGCCAATATAACTAAACTACCAATTACTATTATTTCAAATTCATTTTGTATAACTTCTAAATAAAATACATAATTTCATCTTCCATAATTTAATATTCAAGCAATAGCTAATAATAAAGCTACATCTCCAATTCGATTAGATAACGCAGTTAATATTCCAGCATTATAAGATTTTACATTTTGAAAATAAATTACTAAACAATAAGAAACTAATCCAAGACCATCTCATCCTAATAAAATTCTAATTAAATTAGGACTAATAATTAATAATATTATAGATAAAACAAATATTAAAACTAATATAATAAAACGATTAATATTTTCATCTCTTCTTATATATTCTTTTCTATAAAAAATTACTAAAGAAGCAATTATTAAAACAAAAGATATAAATAATAAACTTATTCAGTCAAATAATAAAGTCATTACAATTCTTATAGAATTTAATGAAACTACTTCCCATTCAATAAAATAAACTAAATTATTTAATAAAAAATTTAATCTAAAAAAAAAACAAGATAATCTAATAGAAATTAAACTTACAAATCTAATTCTACAAATTGATAAATATTTCACGATCTAAAATGAATAACTCATATCACTAACACCACAAATTAGTATTTTTTTTAAACTATTTAAATATAATCACAACATACTTATATCTCTTTTTAAAATTAATAAATTTAAAGGTAATCAATGTAACAACAATAATAAATATTCACGAATTTTACCATTACTAAATGAATAAACACCTGAAAAAATTTTTCCGTGTTGACTAAAAGAATATAAATATAATGAATAAGCAGCTCTAAAAAAAGATAATAAAGATAATATAATTATAGAAACTCATGATCAAGAAACAATTCTATTTAATAAAGAAATTTCCCCTAACAAATTTAATGTAACAGGAGCTGCTATATTAGCTGAACTTAATAAAAATCATCATAATGCTATGGCAGGCATAAAATTTAATAAACCCTTATTAATTAATAATCTTCGTCTTCCTAACCGTTCATAAGAAATATTGGCTAAACAAAACAATCCAGATGAACATAACCCATGACCAATTATTAAAGTATAAGAACCTCTTAATCCTCAATATCTTATTACTAATAATCCTGCTAATACAATTCCTATATGAGCTACTGAAGAATAAGCAATTAAAGCCTTTAAATCTGTTTGACGTAAACAAACAAATCTAACTAAAACTCCTCCAACTAATCTAATTCTAATTCAAATAAACCCATATTTTAAATTTATTAACTGTAAAATAGATAATACCCGTAATAACCCATAACCTCCTAATTTTAACATAATTCCGGCTAAAATTATTGACCCAGAAACAGGAGCTTCGACATGAGCTTTTGGTAATCATAAATGAACTAAAAATATAGGTATTTTAACTAAAAACGCGCATAATATACAAAAATAAAGTAAATCATAATTAAATATAAAATTATTTATTAGATAAAAATTTATTGTACCCATTTTATTCATTAGATAAAAAATACCAATTAATATAGGTAAAGAAACTAATAAAGTATAAAACAATAAATAAATTCCAGCTTGTAATCGTTCAGGCTGATATCCTCAACCTAAAATTAAAAATAATGTAGGAATTAATCTTCTTTCAAAAAATAAATAAAATATAAATAAATTTATTCTTCTAAAAGTTAAAATTAATAATAATAATAATAAAACTACATTTAATAAAAATAAATTTTTATAATTATTATATTTATTAACTCTTTCTCTAGCTAATAATATTAATGAACAAATTCATAAACTTAATATAATTAAACCATAAGAAAGTATATCTCTCCCTAAAAAATAAGAAATTTCTGATCAATAATTTATAAAATTATTTATTAATAAAAATACAAATCTAATTAAAAATAATAAAATTTGTACCATTCAATATATATTATTGATTAAACATAAAGGACTTAAAAAAATTAAAAAAAATACTAATTTTAACATTATATAATTCTAAAAGATTGAAAATAATCATTTCCATGAGTACGAATTATTGAAACTAAAATTGATAAACCTAATGCCCCCTCACATACTCTAAAAGTTAAAAATATTATTCTAAAATAATTTTCATAATTTAATAAATTTAAATAAATAAATAACAAAAAAAATAGTATTAAAACAATAAATTCTAAACTTAATAATATTGAAAGTAAATGCTTCCGATTAGAAACAAAACAAAATAACCCTAAAATTAATAAAATTATTGGTAAACTTCAATATAAAAATATAATCATTAGTTTTAATAGTTTAATAAAAACATTGGTCTTGTAAATCAAAAATAAGATTATTTCTTTTAAAACTTCAAGAGAAAAGAAATTTCTTTTTCATTAATCCCCAAAATTAATATTTTAAATAAACTACCTCTTGATATTCTTCAATTATTTTTATATTCTTTAATTTTAACCACATCAATTATTTTTATTAATATAATTCACCCTTTAGCAATAGGATTAACTTTATTAATTCAAACAGTTTTAATTTGTTTAATTGCCGGTTTAATAACTAAAAGATTTTGATATTCTTATATTTTATTTTTGATTTTTTTAGGGGGAATACTAGTTTTATTTATTTATGTTACTTCTTTAGCATCAAATGAAATATTTAATCTATCAATTAAATTAACTTTATTTTCATTTTTTTTAATATTTATTTTTACTGTAATTTCTTTTTTTATTGATAAAACTTCTATTTCATTTTTTTTTATAAATAATGAAATAGAATCAATTTTTAATTTAAATTCATATTTTTTAGAAAATTCTTTATCATTAAATAAACTTTATAATTTTCCAACTAATTTTATTACAATTTTATTAATAAATTATTTATTAATTACTTTAATTGTTGTAGTTAAAATTACAAAATTATTTAAAGGTCCTCTTCGAATAATAAATTAATGAATAAACCTTTACGATCTTCTCACCCCCTTTTTAAAATTGCAAACAATGCATTAGTTGATTTACCTGCTCCTATTAATATTTCAGCATGATGAAATTTTGGTTCATTATTAGGATTATGTTTAATTATTCAAATTCTTACAGGACTATTTTTAGCAATACATTACACAGCAGACGTTAATTTAGCTTTTTATAGAGTTAATCATATTTGTCGAGATGTTAATTATGGATGATTATTACGAACACTACACGCTAATGGAGCATCATTTTTTTTTATTTGTATTTATTTACATGTAGGTCGAGGAATATATTACGGATCTTATTTATTTACCCCTACATGAATAATTGGAGTTATTATTTTATTTTTAGTAATAGGAACAGCTTTTATAGGATATGTATTACCTTGAGGACAGATATCTTTTTGAGGAGCAACAGTTATTACTAATTTATTATCAGCTATTCCTTATTTAGGATTAGATTTAGTACAATGAGTATGAGGAGGATTTGCTGTAGATAACGCAACTTTAACTCGATTTTTTACTTTTCACTTTATTTTACCGTTTATTGTTTTAGCTATAGTAATAATTCATTTATTATTCTTACATCAAACAGGATCAAGAAATCCTATTGGATTAAATTCTAATATTGATAAAATTCCTTTCCACCCATATTTTACATTTAAGGATATTGTAGGATTTATTATTATAATTACTTTATTAATTTCATTAGTTTTAATTAACCCTTATTTATTGGGAGATCCAGATAATTTTATTCCTGCTAATCCTTTAGTCACCCCAGCCCATATTCAACCTGAATGATATTTTTTATTTGCTTACGCTATTTTACGATCTATTCCTAATAAATTAGGAGGAGTAATTGCTCTTGTTTTATCAATTGCAATTTTAATAATTTTACCCTTTTATAATTTAAGAAAATTTCGAGGAATTCAATTTTATCCTGTTAATCAAATTTTATTTTGAATTATAGTAGTAACAGTAATTTTATTAACATGAATTGGAGCCCGACCAGTAGAAGAACCTTATGTATTACTTGGACAAATTTTAACAGTTATTTATTTTTTATATTATATTATCAACCCTTTAATTAATAAATGATGAGATAATTTACTAAATTAGTTAATGAGCTTGAATAAGCATATGTTTTGAAAACATAAGATAGAAATTTTATTTTCTATTAACTTTACTAAAACAAATTCACTATAATAAAGAAAATAATAAAATTTTAAATCCAATAAAAAATAATAAATAATTTAAAGAAAAAGATAAAAAACACTTTCAAGCTAAATATATTAATTTATCATAACGAAATCGAGGTAAAGTTCCCCGAGCTCAAATAAATACAAAAGAAATAAATATTAATTTTACATAAAATAATAAATTAAATACATCACAACCTAAAAAAATTACTCTAAATAACATTCTTATAAATAAAATTCTAGAATATTCAGCTAAAAAAATTAAAGCAAATCCTCCTCTTCTATATTCTACATTAAACCCAGAAACTAATTCAGATTCTCCTTCTGCAAAATCAAATGGAGTTCGATTAGTTTCTGCTAAAGAAATAGTTAACCACACTAAAGCCATAGGAAATAAAATAACTAAAAATCACATATAAACTTGATAGTAATAAAAATATAAAATATTATATCTTCCAATTAAAAATACAAAAGACAATAAAATTAAAGCTAAACTAACTTCATAAGAAATTGTTTGAGCAACTGCCCGCAATCCCCCTAATAAAGCATAATTTGAATTAGAAGATCAACCAGCTACTATTACAGTATAAACACCTAATCTAGTACAACATAAAAAAAATAAACCTCCTAAATTAAAAGAATATAACTTAACAAAAAAAGGCATACATATCCAAACAAACAAAGATAAAAATAAAGAAAAAATAGGAGAAATATAATATCTTAAATAATTTGATAATAAAGGATAAGTTTGTTCCTTAGTAAATAATTTAATTGCATCACAAAAAGGTTGAGGAACTCCTATTAATCCAACTTTATTAGGACCCTTACGAATTTGAATATACCCTAATACCTTACGTTCTAACAAAGTTAAAAATGCTACTCTTACTAATACACAAATAATTAGTAATAAACTTCCAATAAATGATAAAATTAATTCTATATAAAACAAGTACTATTTGTAATAACATTACATAAATAAATTCTAAATTTATTGCACTAATCTGCCAAAATAGTTTATTATTAATGATATTCTTTTTTAAAATATAATTATTTTAATATTTGGTCCTTTCGTACTAAAATATTACAATTTTTTAAAGATAGAAACCAACCTGGCTTACGCCGGTTTGAACTCAGATCATGTAAGAATTTAAAAGTCGAACAGACTTAAAATTTGAACGGCTACACCCAAAATTATATCTTAATCCAACATCGAGGTCGCAATCTTTTTTATCGATAAGAACTCTCCAAAAAAATTACGCTGTTATCCCTAAAGTAACTTAAATTTTTAATCATTATTAATGGATCAATTATTCATAAATTAATGGTTTTAAAATTAAAAGTTTATTAAATTTTATTATCACCCCAATAAAATATTTTAATTTATTATAATAAAAAAAATCTTTACAATTAAAATAAACAAAATATAAAGATTTATAGGGTCTTCTCGTCTTTTAAATAAATTTTAGCTTTTTGACTAAAAAATAAAATTCTATAAAAATTTTAAATGAAACAGTTAATATTTCGTCCAACCATTCATTCCAGCCTTCAATTAAAAGACTAATGATTATGCTACCTTTGCACAGTTAGAATACTGCGGCCATTTAAAAATTCAGTGGGCAGGTTAGACTTTAAATTTATTTCAAAAAGACATGTTTTTGTTAAACAGGCGAACATTATTTTTGCCGAATTCTTTATTTAAACTTATCATTAAAATTTATTTTTACAATATAATATACTAATTCTATCATTATTACTTAATTTTAATAATTAAAATTAATATTTCAATAAATAATTAAAATTTAATAAATAATTTTATTTATAAAATAAATTATAACATAATTATTAACAATTGCTAATTCTAAGCATATATTTATTAAATTTATTTATTATTTTTAAAAATTTATTTTATAGCTTATCCCATAAAATATTAAAATTATAAATTATTTTATTAAAAAATTTTTAAAATAAATTTATAATTTCTAAATTAAATTTATTTCTTGAAAAACTAGATACCTTTAAAAACGAATAACATTTCATTTCTAATATAATATTTAAAATAATTTTATCACATTAACTTTTATATTATATTAACTCTTTTAAAATCGAGAAAAATATTTATTAATATTTTTTATTTAATAAACGCTGATACACAAGGTACAATAAATTAAATTTTCTTTTATAATAAAATTTTTTCAAATTATTTCAATTTTCTTTTACAATACTATTAAACTATTATTAAAATTATTTTTTCTTTAAACAATACTAAAACTTTATATTTTATAATTATTTTTAATATTTTACAAAAAAAATATAAATTATTAATAAATAAAATCTAATTCAATTTATATTGATTTGCACAAAAATCTTTTCAATGTAAATGAAATACTTTACTTAATAAGCTTTAAATTGTCATTCTAGATACACTTTCCAGTACATCTACTATGTTACGACTTATCTTACCTTAATAATAAGAGCGACGGGCGATGTGTACATATTTTAGAGCTATAATCAAATTATTTATCTTTATAATTTTACTACCAAATCCACCTTCAAAAATTTTTTCATAATTTTATCCGTTTAAATATTTTTATTGTAACCCATTATTACTTAAATATAAGCTACACCTTGATCTGATATAAATTTTTTTTAAAAATTATTGAATATTATTATTCTTATAAAATATTCTGATAACGACGGTATATAAACTGAATACAAACTTAAGTAAGGTCCATCGTGGATTATCGATTACAAAACAGGTTCCTCTGGAGAGATTAAAATACCGCCAAATTTTTTAAGTTTCAAGAACATAACTACTACTACTTTAATAATTTTTTTTTACATTTTAAATAATAGGGTATCTAATCCTAGTTTTTAATTAAAATTTCTTAGTTTCAATTTATTTACAAATAAATAATTTAAATTTAAAATTTCACCTAATAAATTTAATTTTATTTAATTTTATAATCATTTAACTTTTACTAAAAAAATTTATTTGTATTATTGGTGTAACCGCGACTGCTGGCACCAATTTTGCCAATACTTTTTAATATTGCTATTTCTAAATTTCTTTAATTAATAATATTAATTACTGCGAATAAATATAGTATATTTATTTTTAAAATAAATACAAATTCATACAAAAATTTACATATAAATCAAATTAATAACAAATTTTCAAGCCAAAATAAAACTTTAATATTAAAATATAATTTATAAACAAAATTATTTTATTTATATAATTTATATTAAATAAAAATAAATTGTATTATAAAAAATTAAATTTATTAAAATATTTAACAATTTTATACAATTAAACTAATAAATTAAATTTTAATATAATTAATTATTATTATTTAATTAAAATAAAAATAATTATTTTTAATCACTAAATCTGATTATTATCCCCTAATAATATAAAAATCTTTATAAAATTATAATAAAAATCAAATTAAATAAAAATAATCACACTTTAATATTAAATTATTAAAAAAATACAAAATAAAAATAATTATTTTTATTAAATTAATAATAAAATTTAGGATATTTTTTTTATTAAATTAAATTTTAATTACAATAATTATTTTAATACCAACCAAACTTCAAAAAAATTATTAAAAATAATAAATTTATTATAAAAAATATATTTAAATAAATTTATTATTTTTTTTTTTAAAAATTAATAAATATTTATTATAATAATAAATAATAATAATAATAATAACATCAATAAACATTTGAAATTATAGTTATTTTATTATTATTAAAAAATCATACTATTTTTTTTTTTTTTTTTCAAAAAAATTTTATTTTTTAAAAGAAAATTTAATAAACTTTTTTTATAAAAAATTTAAAAATTTGTTTTTAAAAAAAACGATATACTTATTCTAGATTAATAGATATATATATATATATAAATATTTAATATATTATTATATAGCTAACATTAAAGAATAAAAAATTTCGCAATCCAAAAATTCATATATATAAATAAATTAATTCTATATATAAAGATTTATCTAATATTTATTACATTTATATAAATATATAAATATTTAATAAAATATTATATATTTATATATTTATATATAGTTGTAATTTTACTTAACATATATATATATATAGAAAAAATTAATTATATAATAATATTTTTATATTAATTTTACAAAAATACTAAAATGTATTATTTATTTAAAAATAATCAATATTTTAATTAAGTAAAATTTCAAAAAAAAAATAGTAAACACACAAAAAAAAAAAA